TGGCCCAGGAGGTATAATATCAATAACTTGGCGTCCATCCGACGCATCGATGATGGATATTTCATATCCCCCTTTTTCTTTACGTAGTATTTTTTTTACTATGCCTGTTGACGTAGCATTATAAACCGTATTGTTACTCTTGCTACCATCAGGATAGATTTGTCCCCTTCCTCGGTTTCCCCCTACATATATGGGATATTTTAAGAAATAAACGTCTTTTTTCGTAGCGGGATCGGGGGAAAGAATGGGAAAGACAATTTCACTATATTTCTTACCAGGAACAGGGCCTATCACAAGAATATTTTTTTTATTGGGACGATAACTCTGAAAAGATAAATTTCCTATCTTTTCTTTCAACTCAGGAGAAATACGGTCGGGCGGCGCTAATTCGAATCCCTCGGGCAAAATAAGCACAGCACCCACATTCAACCCTCCCTTTTTCCCATTAGCAAGAACTTGTTTCAGCTGCATGTCATAAGGGATTCGAAGAACTGCCTCAAATACAGTATCTGGAAGCACGGCTTGGGGAACTTCAATATCCACGGGCTTATTCGCTAAATGGCAATTAGCACATACAATTCGTCCAGTTGCTTCCCGCGGGTTTTCATAACCCTGTTGCGCAAAAATGGGATATGCATTTGAAATGGATGTACGAGTTATTACGTATATCATGATCGATACAGAAATCGATCGAATCATCTGTTCCTTTAACCAAGAAAAAGTATTTCTATTTTCCATGTCCAATCGCGGATCCCGGAATTTCTACAATAAATTAGATAGGTAGCTAACCTAATCTAGTTCCCTATACACGAGTCTGTTGTCATTCTACTGCAATAGTTGTACTGGAATGATGAATACCTTGAGCAGGTAGAAATAGAAAGAATTTTGCTAAAAAGGAAAAGGCTTTCCTTCTAAAGAAAGAAAGATGCTAATTTGATTAATATTAAGAAATCCAATGAGTGAGTTTATGCTTCACTAATTGAATAATAAATTACTACAAGCGAAGGAGATAGACGGTTTAAACAAAAAAAGAACCAAAATTTTAAAAACGTGTCGAGAATCACAGGAAAACTACAAACAAAAATAGTGAAAATTTGTTCGTTAGGAGCCCATCCAAGATCGTTGTAGACCCAACGAATTAGTAGTTCCCAACCGCGGGTGGAGTGAAATCCAACAAAAAAATCAGTGACTAAAAGAATAAAAAAAGCTTTTGTTGAGTCATTTAAGTTATAGAAGAATTCCTGAATCCAAGAATTCAAAATGACAAGTTCCTCTTTACCCCCCCCAAAAGAACCACTTAGAATAGCTAAACAAATTAGATTTGTTGAGAAATGCAAAAGGATATGGAGATGATCCTCATTATCTATTTCAGTCAATTGTATTATTTCCTTGTGTATTCCTATAGGAGGTTTTTGTACATGTGTCTTCGGTTTCTCTTTTATCATTTCGTCCAAGAAAAAAAGTTCTTCTAATTCTATAAATCCTTCTAGAATCCTTTTCTCTTGAATATCAGTTAAGAGAGTTTCGGATTGCCTGGTATTCCCCCAATTCTTAATCCAAAGTTCCAGACATTTGTTAAAAGAGAAAGAGACTATCCAGGGTAAAAGTACGATAAATACAAGATATAGGAAAGAAGGCAATGCTTTCTTTTTTTTCATTTTTGATCTGTAAATCGAGTTGTTAATGAATCCACTTCATTCGCTGACTCTATTTCATTCGCTAACTCTATATGATAGTTCTTTTGTTTGAAGCAAAACAAAAATTCTATAACAAGGTTTGAGACCTTGTGTTTGTATCTATTTATCTTTTTGTATACTAGTGGAATTTCTTTGTATTGAGTTCTTTCTTAGATCTAAATTATGCCATATATCTCACTTAAACAAAACAAATTATAAGCAATTTTATCTTATCCTAGTTTGTTCCTTCCTTTAGATAAATACTTGAAAATCCCCTTACAATTGAAAAAAAAAAATAGCAATTGGCACTCAAAATACTTCAATTGGTACGCGCAAGAAATAGGCCAATTCGGCAGCTTTTTGTTCAATTTCTCGTGGAGTAAAAAACTTCTCATCAGTACGAGTCAAGGGAATGACCCCCTGCCCCCGGATTTCCATATAAAGGATACGACGAGGATAAAGACCCTCTTTAACCTGAATTCTAAGTGATTGGATATCCCGCACAAGGAATCGAAGGAAGACGCGACGTTTTATTCCAGGGAATCCCCAACGAAAAATGCACACTATTCCCTCTTTTCTATCGAATTGGTCATAACCGCTTCCTACATTCCACAAAATAGTGCACCACAAATAGGAGCTAATGAATAGGCCCGCGATTCCGTAGAAAGACATCACGATCCCCTGTGGAAAAAAAAGAATTTGTTGAGAAGGGAGTACGGATATCACATTCTTACCAAGATAACTGGAAGTCCCAACCGTTAAGAATCCTAATGAACCTAGAAAAAGAATACAGGCCCAGAAAAAATTACCTCTTTTTCGAGAACCTTTTAGAAGTTCTATCCATATGTGTTCTGATCGCCAATTCATATTAGATATACTAAATCCAACAGCGGCTAATTGAAATTGAGAGAATAAGCTAAATATTTTGACTTTACTTTATTTTGATTCTGAAATCACCTTCAGCAGCTAGTACTCCTGTGAAAAAATTGGTTAGATACATTGACTTTCTATTCAAAAAAATTCGTGGATCCACTTCACTATACTCGGCTACGCATATGGATGCATTTATGCTCGTAGCCTATCTGCATCCATAGACATTAGACTTTTTTCATTTGTGTGTATAAAGAGCTACATACCCTATTATATTATTTATACTAAAAAATATCTGTATTCCGTATTATGATCCTGGAAATACTTTGAGAAAATTCGGCCCCACCCATTCTAGACAATTTTATTTTCCTGGACATAAAGAAATAAAAAAGCCATTGCAATTGCCGGCAATACTAAGCCTACTAAAGGCACGAAAATAGAGGGTAAGTTAAAATCTGTCATAGAATAGGTGTCTCAATTCAAATTTACTATTTCTATCTATTCGAAATATATCTTAAGATTCTTAAGATATAATTAAGTATATCTATTATAAAGAATATTGACTATTGTATTTTTTAGTTTGCAAAATAAAAATTGTTTATAGATATAGAATTCTATAAAAAATAGTATTCTATATCTATAAACAAAATGAATGGAATGAATAAAAAGAAAGTTGCAAAAAAAGGGAACTAATTAAAAAATTTAGATTTTTTTACCATTTTCGTGACCTTTCTATCCTTGTAATCAAACTTGAAATTGGATTCAAAACAAAGCAATTGTGAAAATAAAAGAAATACCTCTTTCAGAATACCCTTTAATTTAATTCATTAAATTTCATTAAATTTAATGAAAAAGTAGAAGTGGAATAGAATAGCCTGGTTGAAGGGTAATGATCATACGTCTGTAATGCATTGTATGTCCCAGAATAGCCATTCTTCTACCCTTTCCGGGTAGTCGGTGGCTATTCACAGCTACTACCTTAACACCAAAGAAGAGTTCGACCCAATGCTTTATTTCTGTCTTAGTGAATCCCGATTCGACATTAAAAGTATATTGATTCTTTCCCAATAAACGAAGGCTCTTTTCTGTAAATACTGCGTATTTGATTCCATTATCGTATGATAATACTCTATTTTTCTTTTTATTTGTTTATTGTATTATACCTTTCTATATTCTAGATATATAGAATATAATAATCTGGATTTGTCAAGTCTTATAATCGTATCACGATCTATTTAAATTCGGCTCAATCTTTTTTTTTAGAAAAAAGATTGAGCCGAATTTAATTGCAATCAATTAGAAGAATAAGGAAGAATTACTGCATTTCGTAACTGATTTTTTTTCTATTTCGCTTCTTTTTTGTTTAGACCTTCTTTATATCTACTTAATCAATGGTATCTACCGGCGCGAATTCAAATTTGATCGCCTTCCATATTTCACAAGCTGCAGCTAGTTCAGGACTCCATTTACAAGCTTGTCGGATAATTTCATTACCTTCACGAGCAAGATCGCGCCCTTCGTTACGAGCTTGTACACAGGCTTCTAAAGCCACCCGATTAGCTGCTGCACCAGGTGCATTCCCCCAAGGGTGTCCTAAAGTTCCTCCACCAAATTGTAATACGGAATCGTCTCCAAAGATTTCGGTCAGAGCTGGCATATGCCAAACATGAATACCCCCTGAAGCAACCGGTATAACACCCGGCATGGATACCCAATCCTGAGTGAAAAAGATACCGCGAGCACGATCCTTTTCAATAAAATCATCGCGCAATAAATCAACAAAACCTAAAGTCATTTCGCGTTCCCCTTCTAACTTACCTACTACTGTACCGGCGTGGATATGATCTCCCCCAGACATACGCAATGCTTTAGCTAATACACGGAAATGCATACCATGATTTTTTTGTCTATCAATAACTGCATGCATTGCTCGGTGAATGTGAAGAAGTAGGCCATTGTCGCGACAATAATGAGCCAAACTAGTATTTGCAGTGAACCCTCCGGTTAAGTAGTCATGCATTACAATAGGAACCCCTAATTCCCTCGCAAATACAGCTCTCTTAATCATTTCTTCGCATGTACCTGCAGTCGCATTCAAGTAATGCCCCTTGATTTCACCGGTTTCGGCCTGTGATTTATAAATAGCTTCGGCGCAAAAGACAAAACGGTCTCTCCAGCGCATAAATGGTTGTGAGTTTACGTTTTCATCATCTTTGGTAAAATCAAGTCCACCGCGTAGACACTCGTAACACGCTCTACCATAATTTTTTGCGGATAATCCCAATTTTGGTTTAATAGTACATCCCAATAAAGGACGACCATACTTGTTCAACTTATCCCTTTCAACTTGGATACCATGAGGCGGTCCTTGGAAAGTTTTTGAATAAGTAGGAGGAATTCGTAGATCCTCCAAACGTAGAGCACGTAGGGCTTTGAAACCAAATACGTTACCCACAATGGAAGTAAACATGTTAGTAACAGAACCCTCTTCAAATAGGTCTAATGGATAAGCTACATAACAGATATATTGACCTTCCTCCCCAGGAACGGGCTCGATGTGATAGCATCGTCCTTTGTAACGATCAAGACTGGTAAGTCCATCAGTCCAAACAGTTGTCCATGTACCAGTAGAAGATTCCGCAGCTACTGCAGCCCCTGCTTCTTCAGGCGGAACCCCGGGCTGAGGAGTTACTCGGAATGCTGCCAAGATATCAGTATCCTTGGTTTCGTACTCCGGGGTGTAGTAAGTCAATTTATAATCCTTAACACCGGCTTTAAATCCAACACTTGCTTTAGTTTCTGTTTGTGGTGACATAAGTCCCTCCCTACAACTCATGAATTAAGAATTCTCGCAATGACAGGGTCTACTCGATATGCATTAGGCCTAAATGAAACCAAAAATATTAATTTAAAAAGAAGGGTATTTTATTAATATTAACTCATTAAATAAAAAAGAGAGTATGCTTAAGTTAATTAAAATGTTTCATTCATATATAAAGCGTACACCCTGTGTACGTTCTATCTTATAGGAATTCTACTATAAGAATTCAATAAGAAAAGAATTCAATAAGAAAAGAATTCAATAAGAATTGAGTTGTTGTTGTGGTAAGTTAACATGGTTCGTTATTAAACCATGGATTTGATTTACCAAATCCATCATTATTGTATACTCTTTGATAGATATAGCGCAACCCAAACCAATCCCCAATCCTTATTTTACAATTATAGAAGTTCTTAATAGGCCCCTTTATTATTTTGAATCTAAATACCTAAATACTAAGAAAATTCTCTGTTGACAGCAATCTATACTTCACAGTAGTATATATTTTGTATATCGAAGTCCTAGATAGGAAAGTAGAGTAGGCACAGATCTTTCACAAAAGGCAAAATGTATATGAAAAAAAGATTGATTGAACTTTCCAACGGACTCATTCCATGAGTAAACGATTGAATGAGATTCGCTTGGGCAACGAAATCAAGTGCTAGTCCCTTTTTCTTTATTTTTTGAATTAACTAATTCATTTCCTTTTGACTTTTGGATTTTTGGATATTTTTTTTGATTTGATTTGGCATTATTCAACAAAAAAAAAAGAAAAATTTCGAAAAATTCCTTTTTTTGACAATTATGTGATAATTATGAAAACCAATCCTACTACTTCGCGTCCCGGGGTTTCTACAATTGAAGAAAAAAACGCAGGGCGTATTGATCAAATTATCGGACCTGTGCTGGATATCACTTTTCCTCCGGGCAAGTTGCCTTATATTTATAACGCTTTGATAGTCAAGAGTCGAGACACTGCTGATAAGCAAATTAATGTGACTTGTGAGGTACAACAATTATTAGGAAATAATCGAGTTAGAGCTGTAGCTATGAGTGCTACGGACGGGTTGATGAGAGGAATGGAAGTGATTGACACGGGAGCTCCTCTCAGTGTTCCAGTCGGTGGAGCTACTCTCGGACGAATTTTTAACGTTCTTGGGGAGCCTATTGACAATTTGGGTCCTGTAGATACTAGTGCAACATTCCCTATTCACAGATCCGCGCCAGCTTTTATCGAGTTAGATACGAAATTATCTATCTTTGAAACAGGTATTAAGGTGGTCGATCTTTTAGCTCCTTATCGACGTGGAGGAAAAATCGGACTATTTGGAGGGGCGGGAGTAGGTAAAACAGTACTCATCATGGAATTAATCAATAACATTGCTAAAGCTCACGGAGGCGTATCCGTATTTGGAGGAGTCGGGGAACGGACTCGTGAAGGAAATGATCTTTATATGGAAATGAAGGAATCCGGAGTAATTAATGAAAAAAATATTGAGGAATCAAAGGTAGCTCTAGTCTATGGCCAAATGAATGAACCGCCGGGAGCTCGTATGAGAGTTGGTTTAACTGCCCTAACTATGGCAGAATATTTCCGAGATGTTAATAAGCAAGACGTGCTTTTATTCATCGATAATATCTTTCGTTTTGTTCAAGCAGGATCGGAGGTATCCGCCTTATTAGGAAGAATGCCCTCCGCAGTGGGTTATCAACCTACCCTTAGTACAGAAATGGGTTCTTTGCAAGAAAGAATTGCTTCTACCAAAAAGGGATCTATAACTTCGATCCAAGCAGTTTATGTACCTGCGGACGATTTGACCGACCCTGCTCCTGCCACAACATTTGCACATTTGGACGCAACTACTGTACTTTCCAGAGGATTAGCTTCCAAGGGTATTTATCCCGCAGTAGATCCTTTAGATTCAACCTCAACTATGTTACAACCTCGGATCGTTGGCAACGAACATTATGAAACTGCGCAAAGAGTTAAGGAAACTTTACAACGTTACAAAGAGCTTCAGGACATTATCGCAATTCTTGGGTTGGATGAATTATCGGAGGAAGATCGTTTAACTGTAGCAAGAGCACGAAAAATTGAGCGGTTCTTATCACAACCGTTCTTTGTGGCAGAAGTTTTTACCGGTTCTCCAGGAAAGTATGTTGGTCTTGCAGAAACAATTAGGGGATTTCAACTAATCCTTTCCGGAGAATTAGATGGCCTACCCGAACAGGCTTTTTATTTGGTGGGGAACATCGATGAAGCTAGCGCGAAAGCTATAAATTTAGAAGAGGAGAGCAAATTGAAGAAATGAAATTAAATCTTTATGTACTGACTCCTAAACGAATTATTTGGGATTGTGAAGTGAAAGAAATCATTTTATCTACTAATAGTGGGCAAATTGGTGTATTACCAAACCACGCCCCCATTAACACAGCTGTAGATATGGGTCCTTTGAGAATACGCCTCCTCAACGACCAATGGTTAACAGCGGTTCTGTGGAGCGGTTTTGCGAGAATAGTTAATAATGAGATCATTATTTTAGGGAATGATGCAGAACTGGGTAGTGACATTGATGCAGAAGAAGCTCAAGAGGCACTTAAAATAGCCGAAGCTAACTTGAGTAGAGCTGAGGGTACGAAAGAATTGGTTCAAGCGAAGCTAGCTCTCAGACGAGCTAGGATACGAGTCGAGGCTGTCAATTGGATTCCCCCATCCAATTAAAGACAATCCAAAGGTTTCATTGATACAAAGAAAAAGGAAAGAGAGGTAGAAAAAGTTATTCGATAGCGAAGCGAAGTAAGTCCAATGCTATCTAGTAATTTTTCTACCTACCTACTATTGGATTTGAACCAATGACTCCCGCCGTATGAAAGCAGTACTCTAACCACTGAGTTAAGTAGGCAATTTACCACCATAAAAGAAGCCACATTACTTCGATCGATTATAGATCGAATCTTTTTTATAAGCAATATCGATCCATTATTGGTATGTTATTTATGGGTATGTTATTTATTTATGGGTATGTTATATTTATTTATGGGTATGTTATATAGTAAACAAATCAAAGGGATATCCTCCAGCATTAGAGAATATTCATCTTGACAAGAAATTTCTATATATGTTAAGATATTTCTGATAAGGGCTATAGCTCAGTTCGGTAGAGCAACTCGCTTACACGTGCGCCAATGCTTTTCAAGGGAACTTTTTATGCAATGAACATAACAGATCTTATTGCAAAATCAATGTCTTACTTCATGGATTCGAGAGAATAGGAGAACAGTAGCCTGACAAACAGTCGGTTCAGTCCGATTTTCTGGTGCCAATTCAGGTGCCTAATCAAATAGAACCCTATTGATTTGCTAGTTGATAAGGTGAATATCCAGCCCACTCAATGCTAGGCGTAATGAGGATAAGGGCCTCCAAAAAACTTCTTTTCGTTCTATGAACTTTAAGGTGTATGAAGTCTCATAGTCAACTCTTGCAGCGGAACGATAGAGACTCCATTTCACTTAGGTTGATTTAATTTAAGCCGGAGGCAGACCTAAGTCAAGATAATCCTCCTTTGAAACACTTTGGTATTGCTCCTAGATAGATGATAATACAAATAATCAATCAGAGCACAGGGAGCCATCTTCTTATCTTTCCATAAAGAAAAACTATGGTGGATTAACCGATCTTTACATTAGTTGATGAAAGAGCCCAATGCAGAAAAATGCATGTTGGGTCTTTGAAACAGTTCGAATCATTTCGATAATAATTCGTTTGATCTGTTTTACCGAGAAGGTCTACGGTTCGAATCCGTATAGCCCTAATATAGTAATATGTATGTCTTTTTTTAGATTTTAGGATGGATATCCTATGTTTCTTTTAGTATAGTTTTATTTTATTTATTAGTACTTGTTTAAAGACTCGACGGTCGTTTGCCCCATAGAATAGAGATAAAAGCTTTACCATAGGCTCATTCATCGAAAATCATAGAGACAGGAAAAGAAAAAAGAATTTCTATCAAATTAATAGAAGAAAGGATCTCTTACCTGATTTGAATTCCATCCTCCTTCAACTAGGATATGCTCTAAGTCCCTAGACTTTCCTATAATGACTGCAATGATTTTATCCATTTTGTGAATTCCTATTTTGTTTGAAGTATATTAATATTATATAAAAATATCCATTATCTAAACGGATACACTTTAAATACTAAATAGAAAAGATCAAAAAAAAGGAAAGAGTAAATAATAAAACAGGATATTCTGTTTCATAATTCTGAAATAGAGTTCTTTTTTTTTTAGTATTCCTCCTCATTAGGCTCCATACATTACAAAGCGAAGCGGAAGAGTTTTCTTTGTATAATAATTAGGTCTATACCATATCTAAATAGAAAGGAAATCCAAAAGAAAGGGAGTGGGGATTCCATTGGATGAATCCTTAAGGAAGACATGCCACAAAAGAAGCAATAAAGTAAGCGCTCTTTCTCTTTGGTTTTAACAAAACGGATTCTATTCTTGCTTCACCGAGGAAAAAAGAGAAGTTATGGATAAATTGACAATGGCAACTTGAATTGACTAATTCAGTTCCGCCTATTCCACATTAATGGGAGTACTTTTATGTTTCTGCTTCACGAATATGATATTT